TGACAGGATTGTTTACGAAGAAACACTAATACAAATTCATATTCAGATACATAAGAATTATACAGGAGCTGAAATAGTCGTTTATTTTTTTTTGAAAAAACGTAAATAGATTTATTACTACGAATAAATCTATTCCCATTATGATATTCATGGAGAAAGAATCGCAATAAATGCAAAGAAGGAACATCTTGAATCCACCGTTGAAGAATTTGAACCAAGACTTCCAGGTGGACAGGATAGGGTATTAGTAGATCTAACACATAATTTAAATGCAAAAATTTGTCCTCTAAAAAAGGAAATGTTGAATGAATAGATCGTAAATTCTGATATTTTTTTATTTCTTTTTCTTCTAGGGAGGGTAATGGAATTTCCAAAATAACTGCAAATCCTTCAGATACCATTTTAGAAAAAAAAGGAGAATATAAATTTTTGTTGTGCCCATCAAATCTATTTTGGCTAGAATTTTTCATCGAAGAAATCCAATAATTCTGTTGATAGATTCGAATAATTAAACGTTTCACAAGTACGGAACTAGATTTATTGTCATAACAAAAAATTTCCATGGGTTCATAAAAAATCGAACCATTTAAACCATGATCATGAGCAAGTGTGTAAATATACTCCTGAAATAGAAGCGGATATAGGAAGTGTTGTTGCCGAGATCTATCTTTTTCTAAATATCCTTGTAATTCTTGCATTTACATTTATCCACTTGAAAGAGTGAAAGGGTACATGTCTGGGGTTGTCGAATGATACATAGTGCAATATGGTCAGAACAGGGTATTATAGTATATATATATACTATACAGTATATACCTAGTATATACTAAAAATACGATATAGTACGAAAAAAGATATACCCCCGAGACTGAGAGCCCAATCGATGAATCTCGTTCTTCTCTTTTTCTATCCAATTGGTTTATGTTATATTCTAATTACAAGAGAGTAAAAAAAAAGCCTTTATTTTTGCAACCCAGTTGCTCTTTTGATTTTGGAAAAAATTATATTCTCTTTATCAGTATACTCTTTCTTATACACATACGTCTCCAATCCATAAGAGAGAATAGTTAGGATTCATAAAAAAAAAAGAATCAATGGTCCACTCATAGGAGAACCCTTTCCCGCATCAGGCACTAATAAAATTTTAACGTCTAATTAGATCGGGTAATTATTCAAATTAAGAACATAAGCTCGTTGCTTTTTGTTTTACCAGAATTGGAGCCATAGGACTCTATCCATTTATTCACTAGACCAAACAAAAAATCTGTCCCCTTCCAAAAACCAAAACAATATTTTGTAATGATCCAGTAAGGATCAACCAAAAGTTCTATTTGAATAGTTAATCAAATGAATTTATTCATTTGATTAACTATATCAATTTATATTTTAATACGACATGCTGTTTTTTCCTTCATTACCTTTCAGGATCAGTCGTGGTCTTATAGACTCTACCAATAGTCTGGACGAATTCGTTGCTTCATCCAAATGTGTAAAAGATCCTAGTCGCACTTAAAAGCCGAGTACTCTACCATTGAGTTAGCAACCCAGATAAATAATGTAGTGTAGATACGATCGAAATTAAAGAAATAAATTGGATTGCACCGCGTAGGACCCCGTCAAACTTAAAAATGGAACTAGCAACAAATCAAATCTAAACATAAAATCTTTATTTTATGATCCATAATTTCTAAAATTTATAAACACCAAAATATCAAAAGGAACAGGTTGGATTAAAAAACAACGGATTAAAAATACAATATAGATTTCAAGATTGACACCCATTTTTATCTTGGTCCATTTTTTGTTAAGAAAAAAAGTCTTTTACGTACAGTAAATGCGGCAAACCCGTCATTTGACTTAAGTAAAGGAAAAAATAAATCCGAGGTAGGGATAAACAGATCCATTTATCTACGATCCAATTATATTCGTTCGATACAACATTGTCAATATGAATGTTGATAAAATTCATTAAGGAAATAAAGGAAGGCCTCGTGTTGACACAACATAAATAAGAAATTTTAACAGAAAAATACGGCCCAAGAAAAAAATCAAACGCCTATAATTTCTGTAGATGTATATTAAGTATACAAATAATCGACAATTGGACCTATAAAATCATAAATTAGACTATGATTTAATTTAAGTGAGTTTTTCTTCTTCCTTGCGGAAAAAAGAAGTCTCATTCGTACTCATAACTCAAGTTGAGTAATTCTGAAAGAGTTCGAGGGGAACTCCTTAGACATTTATTGAGCTGTCTATAAATTCTTTTGTTTATCTCGTCTCGAATATCTTTTTCTTCCTTTACTCATTCTGATCAAATTGTTGAGACAATTGAAAATAGCGTTTCCTTGTTCCGGAATCCTTTATCTTTATTTTGTGAAATCGTTGGGTTTAGACATTACTTCAGTGATCCTTATTCCTTCAAAAACGGCAGCAACATGCCCTTTTTTTATACCAACAATTGATTCCGTCATGATACACTTTTTATCAAAAAATTTTACCAATTCCGACAAATCTTACTTTTTTTTATGCCCAACTTGTTTGAATTTAAAATTTGAACCTTTCGATTTATATATTAAGGATATACTTACAAAGTGGGTCCAACCTATTGATCGTCATTAACCCTATATTCTTCCCCTTGATAACTAAATCCATACTTTTTTCTATTCGAACTTCATCATGTACCATTTCATTAAATTTTTATGAAATTAGAACCTAACACAAATTAGGTTACTGGTGGAATAGAACAAACTATGTCGAGCTGAGAGCATCTTCATTCTTATAGAAATAAAAAATGGTGGATGTAAGAATCCACAGCCGATCATGTCCTTCAAGCCGCACGCTGCTTTCTACCACATCGTTTGAAACGATGTTTTAACATAAAAATAACATTTCTCTAATAAAATTTTTAACCGATATGGGGTTGATTCAATATGGAATCATGAATAGTCATTGGTTCGAGGGGACCGATCTGTATGGACTATACTATACTATCTATAGATGGATAGGGATTTTTCGGAGAAGGATCGGCAAAGATCAAATTTTTGAACCCCGTATGAGTGAAACACATTTCTAAAAAAAAATACGAATACGAAAGTTTACTTAAGACTTATTTACATCTTTAACAGATTGTTCGGGACGATTAATCATGAAGGAGCCCATTTTTCTTGAACAAATAAACTATAAACCTCAAAAGAAGGACCTTAATAAATTTCAAATATCCGAACAAAAGAATTTTAACCAAATAAGCTATTCCAATGACCTGGAAAGGTCAGAAGTTTCTCGACAATATCGATTTCTCACACTTCCCTCGAGTACCAAAGATTCATAAAAAAAAAAAGAAAACGAGTTTAAAGAATCTCCGACTTCAGGTCATGATTGGAAAACATATTTTCGTTCATTACTTAATTTGATCCCTAATTCAATCAACAAGTCGACGCAATCCCAATAAGTAGCTAAAAATTTGTAGCAGATATCTCATTCACTAAAGAGATACAAATTTTCATCATGTCCAATTTCATTCTCAATTGTTTCATTTAAAACATAAATAGATTCAGAATAAAGTTTATTTGTTTTCATGTGTATGGAATAGAAAAGATATTGTCTAAGGTAAAACGAAGGTCATTATTCTTTCTTTCATCTGAAAGAGAAAATAAGGACTCCTCTCATTTTTTTTTCTATACAATTGGTATATATATTATTTATATACAATATACAAAGAACAATTGTTACCCTAAGTAATTATGTATATTTAAGGACTCACAGATATATATATATATCTTTTTTCCCTTAACGAATCTCCTTCATTTTATACATATTTTTTTTTGTGTGTGTATGTTTTTTATTTTCTTTTTAATATTGGATATGATATGATATGATCCAATTGGTCGTTTCTGATAGACACAACCTGGGACGGAAGGATTCGAACCTCCGAATAACGGGATCAAAACCCGCTGCCTTACCGCTTGGCCACGCCCCATTTCGATTTCTATTACACACTAATAAAACTATTATTAATATTGCTTATTCGTCAATTCCAGCCCAAATACATATGGATAGGATATATTGTTGCTAGGATTCAACACATGTATATATAGAATCCAAAAAGGTGTAATTGATCATTACATGGAATTCAATTAAAATATTGTATGAAAGTACAATTCCTTGTATTCTCGTTTGAGAATTGAAAAAGGGATAAGATATTTGGTTTTGGAAAGTTCAAATAAAAGGGAGATTTTTTGGAACTTACTTTTTAATTTTTACCTTATATTATAAAAAGAATTCAATCAAATTATCTAATCTACAAGAACAAAATGTTTCTTATGCTTAATATCTTTAGTTTAATCGGTATCTGTATTAATTCTGCCTTTTATTCAAGTAGTTTTTTCTTCGCAAAATTGCCCGAGGCTTATGCCTTTTTCAACCCAATCATAGACGTTATGCCTATCATACCTCTACTCTTTTTTCTCTTAGCCTTTGTTTGGCAAGCTGCTGTAAGTTTTCGATGAAATCTTTAAGATTTTCCTAAATTAATTATTTTTAATCAAAAAAAATTAGAAAAATGAAATTAATAAGATTGGATAAGTCTTATATTATATTACGAACCTTTGATTGATTCAAAAATAGAAATTTTTTCTATTAAATAATTGCAGCAATTAATTTTGATCCATTTATTTTCTTGTTCTGACCTTCCAGTGAACAAAGACTTTATTAGGTTCTCCACAATACCTAATTGTAGATATAACAATAAAATTTTTCTAACAAAGACTCAGAATCTTATTACAAATAAATTAGTGAAAATTACTTTTTTTAAGAAAACACTTATATATATATAAAATATATATATATATTTTAATTTTTTTTTTTGAAGTGTCATGTCAAAATTTAAAATAGCGTATGTGGTGAAAAAAAATAAAATTAGGTAATCTATTCCCCCTTTCACAAATAAAAATAAATAAAAATGATCTTATCTTGGAGATTGTGTAATGCTTACTCTCAAACTATTCGTTTATACAGTAGTGATATTTTTTGTTTCTCTCTTCATCTTTGGATTCTTATCTAACGATCCAGGACGTAATCCTGGACGTGAAGAATAAACATAATCGATTTTTCGTTTTTTATTGTTTTTTTCATTATTTTTTTATTCTATATATTTTTTTATAAAATAAAAAAAGTGATTGAGATTTTTTTAATTCGAAAGTATCAAGTGATCAAACGGAGCGGGGAGAGAGGGATTCGAACCCTCGGTACAAATAACTTGTACAACGGATTAGCAATCCGCCGCTTTAGTCCACTCAGCCATCTCTCCGAATTAAAAAATGTAAGATTTTTTATGTGATGTGACACGTGAATTTTTAGTAAAGATTGATCAAAAAAACCCTTGTTTTTCCTTCCTTACTTATTATAAGTATATATCAAAATAACAATATATAAACCAATATATAAAATGAAAAGATAATATATAAAAAAGATAAGATATCAAACAAAAAAATCAGCAATTCAATTTATATAATGATTCGAAAGAGATATCGCTAATATAAATAGAAAGAATACCTTACTTCGTTGATTTTGTACAAAAGGTTTATTCCCCCGGCCCCCTAAAGTACTGGAGTACTGGCCGGGCCATTACTTATTTTTTTGTTTCAACAAATCAATTATTTATAGATCCAAAAATTGAATCACGATTTGATATAAAATCGTAAATACTTGTTAGTAAAGCAGTAATAGGGTCAATTTACATCCCCATATCTATGATATGATGGAGTTGTCATTTCTTATTATTAAGAATTTCTATTTTATTATTACTTTTTTATATCTAAATTTAATTACTTTAAAAAGTGGAATAAAAAACACATATGGGCATATATATATATAAAATAAACAATAAACTCAACTATTAAACATACATATTTCTAATATTTAGAATTTCTTCTAAATAATTCATTATCAGTATAACATTAGAAATAGCTCATTTACTTCTTCTTCGGAACGGAACTGTCAGTAATTACTTTCCAGCAAATGAAAAGTATAATTATAACTTTATTATGTTCTTTAAATAAGATACGCTTTTTGCTCTTCACCTATTTTTTTCTTAAAATTAACGGCGGGTCGAAATACAATACACGTCAACGCTATAATTTTCATGCTATCTTGATTGTGTCTCACTCCTTTGTTCGACAAACAGTCCTCTATTTATATACAATATATAAAAGAGTAGCGGGTATAGTTTAGTGGTAAAAGTGTGATTCGTTCTATTTTTAACTTAAATAGTTAAGGGGTCTTTCCATTTTTTTAGATTCCGAACAAAAACTTTATTTTTTTTTTAGGTTTAATCCTTTACCTCTCAAGGGCATATTGGAGGAAATATATACATTCTCGCGATTTGTATCCAAAAGTAAATTATAAATTGAATAAAAAAAGGGGGGATTCTGGGGTCGCGAAGCATAATTTTTTGCATTGGATCAATTGTTCCAATTGAACAATTGAATAAGTATGAGTAAAGGATATATGGATAAAGATACAAAAGCGTATTTCCAATCGTAACTAGATCTTCCATTTTTATGTTGTAAAGGAGAGATTGAGGCCTTTAGCTATAAAACGATGGTTTTGGTTTACTAGAATCATTGGCATATTATATTGTTTCAGCTCGGTGGAAACCAAATTCTTTTCCTCAGGATCCTGTGAGTAGAAATAGGGAACGAAGAAACTAGACTAGAAAGATTTGATATAATCCTACTCCTCTAGAGGGATCATCTAGAAAGCGAGTATATCTGAATTGAATGCATTCAGATAAAAAAAGGCCGACATAGATGTTATGGATCTTATTTTTTCTTGGAATACATAGATCTTCCATAAAGGAGCCGAATGAAGCCAAAATTTCATGTTCGGTTTTGAATTAGAGACGTTCAAAATGATCAACCAACGTCGACTATAACCCCTAGCCTTCCAAGCTAACGATGCGGGTTCGATTCCCGCTACCCGCTCCATATTCCTTATTATACATCATCCTTTTTTGTATGCATCCTTCTTTTTTTCCCTAAAATATTTTTTCGTATAATCGTAATTCCACTTTTTACGAAAAGAGAATGCGAAAGAAGAAAATAGGAATTAAAAGCGTCCATTGTCTAATGGATAGGACAGAGGTCTTCTAAACCTTTGGTATAGGTTCAAATCCTATTGGACGCAATTTTTTTTTTTAACAAGAAAGCTATTTTGAATGATTCAAATCAGAATTCTTTCTCAACTCTTTATCTTGTACTAAGAATAAGAGTGAGAAATTTATCTTTGTTCCTGAAGAAGAAACAGTTCGATCTGTTCCTGAATAGCTTCCTTCAAAAGGGCTTGCGCTTGCTCGTTGAATATCTTGGTAGAAGATATAATTTCTTGGAATTGAGGTTTATTCTTTTTTAAGTAAGTACGTAACTGAACGAGAAATTTCTTTACTTGTCCAATTTCTAACGGATCAAGATATCCATTAGCTCCAGTATAAATAGTAGCTAC